CCCTATCTACCAAAATTTTCACTTCTGGTTCCGGCGAACGAATAATCATTGAGTCCTCCTCTTTCCGGACAACACATACAAAGAGACCCGCCAATAGTTAAGTAATTAGTGAACCTATGAGAGATATTTAGCCTTAGTTTTTTATCTTCTATCTCCCATCTATCTATTTTCTTTAGTTATTCACTAGAGCAATTATGATCTCGAAATCGATCCGGGGCAAGTGTTCGGATCTATTATGACATATCCGTGAGGCGCTTAACGGACCTTTTTTATTTTTTAATCTTATAAAACTTTTCTGGGTTTTGAATGGATGCCAATTTCTTTTTTGGTAACCTAGTGTATTCATATCGCAATTCGAAGTTCCTAAAGGGAGTTACTTTATGTCTTATGTAGAACATATAACAATTACTCTATTCCAGCGGAACAGTCATTAGTCATTTCTAAGAGACGCCCTAGTAGTTTTATTTAGTCATTTGAAGGTCCTTTTAATAGCCGAAAAGAAAAATCTATTCTATATTTTATCTGAATATCGTTTATCCCTACGAAATACCAGATGAAAGAGAACGATTTTAGAAGGGATATAATGAAATTTTGTGATTGGTTCTTCCTAGAGTAAAGGATCCTTTTATTTGACTGATAGATACAACAAACAATTAACTATATTTAATTATAACAAATATAAAAAATTAGAAACTTAAACTAAATAATACTAAATAATATATAGTAATTAAAGTAATTAATAATTTAGAATAAACTAAATTAGAATAAACTAAAAAAGTGTTCTTATTCGAAACGCCTTGTGATCTTCAACCAATTCTGCGCTTCAATATAATTACCCGGAGTAAGCGCTAGAGCTTGTTTCCAATATTCGGCAGCTTGATCAAACCAAGCCTCCGCAATTTCAGAATCTCCGTGTCGAATGGCCTGTTCTCCCCGGTCGGAATAGGGGGGTAAATTCCTTCCCTTAGAACCGTACTTGAGAGTTTCCGACCTCATACGGCTCAGCGGTCAAGTTCTTTTGGTGTCCTTTTTTTTTTTAATATACCATTGAGATTTCTCATGGATCTATCCCATTTTTTCTCTCGCGTTAACCAAAAGAAAAAGAGGTTATGAGTTTAAAACTTGAATTTTGCTTACTAATTTAATCAGTTTTATCTTTTTTCCCACCTTCATAAAGCAGAGACTTTTCCACTATCAACTATCATTAGAGTTTTCTAATAAAGGTAACTATCTCGGTTTAATTTTAATATATAAATTATTATATTTATTTATAGAATCCTTGAAAAAGATTTTCCTTTACAATTACTTTATAAGAAGGAAAAGGCTTACTATCTTTGGGATCTGATCCTACACCGCTGCTCAATACCTTAGGGGATCAACTCTATTACATAAGTTGATTCCTAACTTTTATTTCATATCATGACATAAATAAGCAGTTCTTATTGTATCGGCCCAAAACCTATCGAATTGATCTTTACGGTGCTTCCTCTATCAATTAGATCCTTTATCCATCGAATAAAGTATTGAGGCATACCTATTTCTTCATATTCATAACTTCAAATTTTATGAAGTTTATTTCTTTGCTACAGCTGATAAAAATCGTTGTTTTGGACGATACATATGTAGAAAGCCTATTTTTTTTCTAGTATTTATTAAGAAATTTGCTCTTTTTTTACTTTTTTATTTCTATAGTGGAGATAGTCGCACGTAATGACAGATCACGGCCATATTATTAAAGGCTTGTGGTAAGAATGGGTTTCGCTCTAGTGCACGAAAATAATATTCCAAAGCTTTCGTATGTTCTCCGTTTCTTGTGTGGATAAGTCCTATGTTGTAGAGTATATAACTTCGATCATAGGGATCAATTTCTAGTCGCATAGCTTCATAATAATTCTGTAAAGCTTCTGCATAATTTCCTTCGGATTGAGCCGACATCCGTTACGGTCGTGATTCGATTCAAAAAATCTCCGTTTCAGAACCGTACATGAGATTTTCATCTCATACGGCTCCTCCTTTATGTACATAATGAGACTGATACATGGAATAAAAAAAGATTAAAAAATTCTCATTATAAACTGAGTGGGGCTGGTGTTTTTACAAGAAATCTCTAACCAACCCTCTTGTAAAAGATCTTTACTTAACATCAAGTATGTTGGTACTAGATAAAAAACGGGTGACTCCAACAATTTCTTTGTCTTAAACGCCCCTTAATTTTCAGGAATTAGTCACTTCAACAGTCTTCGATGGTTATACGGGTATCCAAAGCACGAACGAGATGGATGTTTGTTGTCCCAACCATTCTTGTTAGTCCTGATCCTGATAAGGAAAAGGGATAATTTATAACAAAGTTTTCGTGTTGTTGATTCCGAGGAGTAGTGCCTTTTCCTCTATGCCTCCTATTGGTACTAGTGGAGTAGGTTTGACCTAACACAACCATAGGGGTGTAGTGTAACCTTTCGCTCAATACTCTATAATCGACACGACAATTGAAGCATTTGAGGTTGCATTAATCGGGGATACACGACAGAAGGGTTTGTTTTATTTACAAACTTCACCTTCAACAAGCGTAGATTTATTTCAATAATTTTTTTCTTTATATCCCGAATAATAATGCGCCTTTCTCCTAAGAATACTAAGAGCGGTAAAAAATATAAATAACTAAATAAAAAAGAAAATAATCAAATCGCACCATCTCTGTAATAAGCGAATGCCTCTTTCTCGCCCGAAGTTGTCGGAATTATTCGTAATAAGATATTGGCTACAATTGAAAAGGTCTTATCAATAAAATTTCCATTTATTCGAGATCTAGACATAGGCAGAAATTCATTCTATAATTTCTTTTAATAACCTTCGTGGGAAAATAATCCCACAACCAACAGAATTTTACAGTACGAAATAACATAAAAACAGACTCATTAAAATTAAACTTCTACTCAAATTGTTTCTTTTTTACAGGAATCGATAAAAACTAATAAATATTTGAAGGCGGTTAGATTTCATCCAAATGTAAATCTAGTAGTATTAAGAATATAGGAAAATATTCCGATTTCATCAAAGTTGAAGAATCAACGAATTTATCCTAATCTGTAGGATAATTCGAGTCTGTAGGATAATTCGAGTCTGTAGGATAATTCGAGACGTTTTGATTAAATTATGATTTTGAGAAAAAGAATAAAAAAATCGCTCTATGATGGATGAAAATAGAATAACCGTCCGTTTTGTGTTGTGTATATAACGGGTATACGCTATACAATCAAATATAAAACTTCCGAGGGGTGTTTCATGAAGTTGGAATAAATCTATGGGATAAGGGGAAGGGGTTCTTGTTGAAAGATCTAAAATAGGAAAGAAATTTTAGAATTTTTATGAAAATAGAATAATAGTCTAAACTAAATAGAATCATGATCTAAGGGTAGCCATTAAAGATAGTCTAAAAAAATAGATCAATCGGTGAGAGTTGTTCCAATTAAGTGATTTAATCCGGTATAAAGATTCGAAAAAAAAAAATAGGGAGTGCCATCTTCGTAAACATGAATAGATACCTTTATTTATTGTTTTTAACAGTTTGTCCCAGAAAATTATCTTTATCCCCCAGCCTCGCGTAAGGGTTTGGCAAAGTTTTTCTATTTTTATAGTTAAAATAGCGTGTACGCACTTATCCAAAAACCTAATATGAATCACTATTCACTCGGTTTATGAAACTTTATCATTATGTAGGAGAGATGGCCGAGTGGTTCAAGGCGTAGCATTGGAACTGCTATGTAGGCTTTTGTTTACCGGGGGTTCGAATCCCTCTCTTTCCGTACCCTCCACTTAATTCACCAATGTTATTGACCACAATATAATATATCATAACAATGGACAACATTATTCCAACAGTTAGGACTTTCGTTGATATGTTTTCGCTATTCCTAATCCCAATTTCTGTGGTATGTAAAATACTAGAAAGAATGGACAAGGAATGAAGATCTCCCTATCAATCTATGATACACGAATGGGAAAAAAATACCCAGATAAACTCCCTTACCTCGAGTCTCTTTATATGGGGTGAAAGGGAGGGCAAAATTGTCCTAATCCTTCTTTTTTTAGTTAGGTTTAAGTCTGACGAGAATAATATTCTACAACTAGCAATTCATTTATTTTCAAACCGACCCATTTACTATCTAGTATTTGATTGACCGATCCTTTATATTGGAATGGGTGAAGACTCAAATGTTTTGGCAATTCCTCACGGGAGGATGAATCAAGATAATTTTGAACCAAAGACTTAGATTTTTGTTCATCTCTCACTGTAATAATATCTCGGGGTTTGCATCGATAACTTGGTATATCTACTATATCACCATTAACTAAAATATGTCTATGGTTAACCAATTGGCGGGCTTGAGGCATAGTCAAAGCCATACCTAATCGAAAAAGGATGTTATCCAATCGCATTTCAAGTAATTGTAGTAAAACTTGACCTGTTGACCCCTTTGCTTTTCCGGCAATATGAACGTATTTAAGTAATTGTTGTTCTGTAAGACCATAATGAAAGCGCAATTTTTGTTTTTCTTCTAAACGAATACGATATTGAGATTTTTTTCCGGGGCGTAATTGGTTTCTAAGATCGTTTCCGGCTATAGGCTTTTTAGTAGTTAGTCCCGGTAAAGCCCCCAGACGACGTATTTTTTTGAAACGAGGCCCTCTGTAACGCGACATAAAGACTCCTTATGAAGTTGCATAAACCTAAATGAAATTAAACTAAACTAAATGATAAATAAAATAGAAAAATAAAAAATAGAATATAAATTTGAAATTAAATAATAAATGAATCGAAATTAATTGAAGTATTGTACTACAAAGAAGAATTCGAAAGAATAATTAGATGAATTGTATCAATATCCCGGCCTTAATATATTATATATAATTTATAGTATAGTATAAATTTAAAATCTTAAATAATTAATATAAAACTATTAAATACTAAAAAATATTAAATAATATAATAAAATATAAATATTAAGAATATAAAAAAGAATTAAGGGTTCTTTTCTTAATTGGTCTATATAGATCAAACCCCTCCAATTTTTTTTTAATAATTGGAAGTTCTTATGAGATAATAGATGGGAGCCCTTTGGGAAAAGGGGAAGAAGCCTTTTCAATTTCTTTGATTTCACATTATCAACTATGGCTATGGAAAAAAGAAAAATCAAACATATGGAGAAAAGCCAGCTATCGGAGTCGAACCGATGACCATCGCATTACAAATGCGATGCTCTAACCTCTGAGCTAAGCGGGCTCGCAGAACATAAATTCTACACACATAGGAATTTAGTAAACTACTGGAATCTTAGCTATTAACTGTTCATTCTTAACTCTTCTAATATGAATATATTTTATATATATAGAATTTCAAATAAATATTGGATATTTGAATATTAGAGAACATATTAATTAATATATTAATATAGCAATATATAATATATAATTTCGATCTATTTATCATACCAAATATATGATTATCAATAATCAATATCTTTATTATCTTAATTAGTTAATTAGATAGTAAGATTTTTTTTGAATTCAAAATTCTTTTTTTTTACTATTCTATTTTATAAATCTAAATTATATTTCTTTTAGTAATAAAATTTAATTTTTTATTACTATTAAAATAAACTATTAATTTGATTACTTATTACATAATTGACATAAACTAATTTATATTTAATAATATAATTAAATTAGCAAGTAAATTACTAGAACCTTCTTTCTAATTTAATTAGAATCTTATTCTATAAGATTCTATATATACTAATGTATAATTTGTATAATTAATGTATAATATAATTAATACATATTAGATACATTATAATATTAATATTTGAAATAATTTCATTTTTATTTTTATTTTTTTTTTTTTAATTAAATTATAAAATAAAAAAGGAATTATTAGTTATAGCCATTAGATTCGTTATGGCTATTAAATTGTTTAATTAAATATTTAATATTTAGTAAATTTCCTTTTAGTTATTTTTAGTTCGGAAAGATAAGAGCTAAGACGAAAACAAAAGAATCGACCGTTCAAGTATTCAAAATTGCATGCTAAAAACTATATAAATATGGTAAAATAAAATATATTATATATATAATAATAAAATATATATATAATAATTAAAATTATAATTATAATATAGGCGTCATAATAATATATATTTATATTATTTATATTATATTATTAATATAGTAGTAATAAGTATACTATATATAGTATATATGTGATATGTATCGATCAATATTGTATATTGAATTAATAAATTCAATAGGCCCATCATAATAGAAATGAAAGAAAAAGTAAAACGTTATCATAATGAGATCCTAATCACAAAGAAAAAGGGGGATATGGCGAAATTGGTAGACGCTACGGACTTAATTGGATTGAGCCTTGGTATGGAAACCTACCGAGTGATAACTTTCAAATTCAGAGAAACCCTGGAATTAAAAATGGGCAATCCTGAGCCAAATCCGTTTTTCTGAAAACAAACAAGGGTTCAGAAAGCGATAATAAAAAAGGAAAGGATAGGTGCAGAGACTCAATGGAAGTTGTTCTAACAAATGGAGTTGGCTACTTTGCGTTAGTAAAGGAATCCTTCCATCGAAACTCCAGAAAGGATGAAGAAGAAATGTATATCCGTACTGAAATACTATCTCCAAATGATTAATTACAACCCGAATTCGTATTTCTTTTAATTTTCATGAAAATTAAAAGAATTCTTGTGAATCAATTCTAAGTTGAAAAAAGATATCAAATCATTTCCTCCATCAAAATCTGATAGATTTTTTGAAGAATTGATTAATCGTACGAGAATAAAGATAGAGTCCCATTCTACATGTCAATATCGACAACAATGAAATTTATAGTAAGAGGAAAATCCGTCGACTTTAAAAATCGTGAGGGTTCAAGTCCCTCTATCCCCAAAAAGGCCCGTTTGATTTCCTAATTATTTATCCTATCTTCTCAGTTCGTTGGCGGTTCAAAATTCGTTATTTTTCTCGTTCATTCTAATTGGATCTGAACGGAAATTTTTTTCCGTTCAAAAGATTTGTGATATATATGAAAAAAGTACAAATAAACATCTTTGAGAAAGGAATCCTAATATTAAATTTGAATAATTAATCATTCATTTAATTATTCGTATTTTACTGAAACTTACAAAATCCCCCCCCTTTTTTTTTGAAGATCCAAGAAATTGCACCGGGGTATGGATAATACTTTGTAATCCCCTTTTCTTTCGTTTTTCTTTTTAATTGACATACACCCAAGTCTTCTATTAAAATGAGGATGGTGCGTCATCAATGGTCGGGATAGCTCAGCAGGTAGAGCAGAGGACTGAAAATCCTCGTGTCACCAGTTCAAATCTGGTTCCTGGCACATGAGAAATTTGTATGAGTCTCTATTCTACAAATTAATTGATATGGGTCGACATACATATTCATTGAATAGTATAAATCATGATGCAA